ATGCGTTGATTATTTTCTACAAATCACAAAGATATTGGTACTTTATATATTTTATTTGGTATATGATCTGGCTTAGTAGGGACTGCTCTTAGTCTTTTAATTCGAGCTGAATTAGGACAACCAGGTGCTCTCCTTGGAGACGACCAATTATACAATGTTATTGTTACTGCCCATGCTTTTGTTATAATTTTCTTTTTAGTTATACCTATGATAATTGGAGGATTTGGTAATTGATTAGTCCCTTTAATATTAGGGGCTCCTGATATGGCTTTTCCTCGTCTTAATAATATAAGTTTTTGACTTCTACCACCAGCTTTACTTCTTCTTTTATCATCAGCTGCGGTGGAAAGAGGAGTTGGTACAGGGTGAACTGTTTACCCTCCTTTAGCAGGTAATTTAGCTCACGCTGGTGGTTCAGTAGATTTAGCTATTTTTTCGTTACATTTAGCAGGTGTTTCTTCTATTTTAGGAGCGGTTAACTTTATTACTACAATCATTAATATACGATGACGAGGCATGCAATTTGAACGATTACCATTATTTGTGTGATCAGTAAAAATTACTGCTGTATTATTATTACTATCTCTACCTGTTTTAGCGGGAGCTATTACAATGTTGTTGACTGATCGAAATTTTAATACTGCATTCTTTGATCCTGCAGGAGGTGGAGATCCTATTTTGTATCAACATCTGTTTTGATTTTTTGGTCATCCAGAAGTTTATATTTTGATTTTACCTGGGTTTGGAATAATTTCTCATATTGTAAGACATTATTCAGCTAAAAAGGAAACTTTTGGGACACTAGGTATAATTTATGCAATGTTAGCTATTGGTGTTTTAGGTTTTATTGTTTGAGCTCATCATATATTTACAGTTGGAATAGATGTTGATACACGTGCGTATTTCACTGCAGCTACAATAATCATTGCCGTTCCTACCGGTATTAAAGTTTTCAGTTGATTAGCTACTATTCACGGTGCTAAAATTAAATATGAAACTCCTATATTATGAGCTTTAGGATTTATCTTTTTATTTACTGTTGGGGGTTTAACTGGAATTGTACTATCAAACTCTTCTTTAGATATCATATTACACGATACATATTATGTAGTAGCACATTTCCATTACGTACTCTCTATAGGAGCTGTCTTTGCTTTATTTGGGGCTTTTAATTATTGATTCCCACTATTAAGAGGAGTTACTCTTCACAGCCGATGAACTAAGGCTCATTTTTATATTATATTTATTGGTGTGAATGTTACTTTCTTCCCTCAGCATTTCTTAGGATTAAGAGGAATACCTCGACGATATTCTGACTACCCTGATTGTTACACTAAATGAAATGTTATCTCTTCAATTGGATCTATAATTTCTTTCGTTGCTGTATTATATTTTATAGTTATCGTATGAGAAGCTTTAGTTTCTCAACGAAGCGTAATCTGAAGTACTCACTTAAGGACAGCATTAGAATGAGATAATATTTTACCAGCTGACTTCCATAATGCAGCAGAAACCGGAGCCTTAGTAGCTAGTTAATTATCATATAATATTTAATTGATAACTTATAAAGATATGAGTCTATGAGGACAGTTAGGATTCCAAGACGCAGCTTCTCCTTTAATAGAAGAACTTATTTTTTTCCATGATCATGCTATAATAATTCTAGTTATAATTATTAGTCTTGTTGGTTATGCTGCATTTTCTTTAATACTAAATAAATATACTTGTCGATCTTTAGTAGAAGGTCAAGAAATTGAAACAATTTGAACAATTATTCCAGCTATTATTTTAATTTTCTTAGCTTTACCATCTTTACGATTGCTATATTTACTAGATGAAGTTGGTGATTGTAATTTAACTGTAAAAAGTATTGGACATCAATGATATTGAAGTTATGAATATTCAGATTTTTTAAATATTGAATTTGATTCATATATAGTACCAACTAACGAGCTAGAGATCGGAGATTTCCGACTGCTAGAGGTAGATCATCGGGTGGTTTTACCAACACAAACCGATATTCGAGTTTTAGTAACATCCGCAGATGTTATTCACTCTTGAACTGTCCCTTCTTTAGGTGTTAAAGCAGACGCAATTCCTGGACGACTTAATCAACTAAGTTTTTTTATTAAATATCCTGGAGTATTTTATGGTCAATGTTCTGAAATTTGCGGTGCTAACCATTCATTTATACCAATTGTTGTAGAAGCTGTTCCTTTAGAAAATTTTATGGAATGGGTGGTAAATGTATCTGAGTAAAGAATTAGTTAAAATATAATGTTAGATTGTCAGTCTTATGTTACTAATTAAATTTAGTATTCTTTAATGCCTCAATTATCCCCTTTAAATTGAATTTTTTTATTTTTATTATTTTGAGCTGCTGTTTTATTAATATCAGTAATTATTTGATGAACTAATAAAATTTACTATCAAAGAGAATCTTTAACCGAAGTTACTTTAAAACAAAATAAATGAAATTGATAAGAATGCTTGTGGATATTTTTTCTTCATTTGATGATAATAACCAGGTTTTTATGTCTCTTTATGGTTTAATATGAATTTTTTCATTAGTAACCATTCTTATTTTTAGTTCTTCTTATTGGGTAATATCTCCACGATGAGTTAGAGTTATTAGGACTTTCAAAGATACTGCTTCTTCTCAGATTTTTCGTTCTTTTGGTCTTAATTTAGGAGGTTTTATTAATATTATTACAGGACTATTCCTTTTCTTAATTGTAATAAATTTAAGAGGATTGATTCCCTATGTTTTTAGACCAACTAGTCATTTAGCTATTTCTTTATCTTTAGGTCTTCCCTTATGACTTTCTTTAATTATTTCTGCAATTTTTTTTAATCCTAGTTCAGTAGTAGCTGGATTACTTCCTATAGGAGCTCCTGCACCTTTAAATCCATTTTTAGTTATTATTGAGACAGTAAGAATTATAGTACGACCAATTACCTTATCTGTACGACTCACGGCTAATATAAGAGCTGGTCATATTGTCTTAACTTTAATCGGGAATTACTTAACTGCTAGCTTTTTTACAAGTTCTGCTTTTTCTATATTACTTTTAATTAGAATCCAAGTTTTTTACACTATTTTTGAATTCGGTATTAGTATAATTCAGGCTTATATTTTCTGTTTATTAATTACACTTTATTCAGATGAACATCCCCATTAACGTTATTTATATAACTTACTATATAATAAAGTTGATTAATTTGTAAAAGAACTAATGTTCATTTTTGGGGTATGAACCCAACAGCTTATAATTTAGCTTATTTTACAAACTTAATTGTATTTTAAAAATTTTGTTGGGAAGAATTAACTCCGTTAATAGATCTACAGTCTACCGCTTAAAATCTCAGCCACCTAACAATAACTCACTAGGAATACAGTTCCTTTTTCGAATTTGCAATTCAATGTTTTAAATAAACTATAGTGGGCCAAGATCTAAAAAAATTATTTTATTTTAAGCTTTGAAGGCTTACAGTTTAGTTAACTTAAGATCTTACCAGAAGGGTCTGACCCTTTCCTAAGAAATCAAAATTCTTCGTGCCCGAACACCGCTTTGTAATATATCTTCTTTAAATTTATATTAATCTTTCTGCTTGGAAGGCAACTGTACTTTATCATACTCAGAAGATATTTCTAATAAATTTAATTTATTCCTTTAGAATGAAAATCTAATGTGCATATGGGACACCCTAGAAACTATTAAATAATGTTTTAATTTGATATCTTAAAATTAAATAACATTTCTAGTTATCAAATTAAATTATTTATAATAAGCTTGGCTCTGACTTACAAATACAACATAAATAAGCGAATACACATGGTATCTATTGAAAGAGGTGAGGTTAAAGATGTAAATAAACAAATGTAAAATTTATTTATCTTATTTCTTTAGAAATATTATAACTTAAATGATGTTTTGATATGTCCCACTAACACCAGTGTTTAATATTAAGTAAAAGTAAAAGCTTGTCTTAGATTAATTTTAAGGTCTGGTTAACTTGGTGCCAGCATCCGCGGTTATACCAAGATGATCAAGTTGTATAATTTTGGTTAAAAGATAGTTAAGTAATATAAGGAAAAGTTATATTATTATTTATTTAGGGGTACAATCCGAATATAAATATAAAATCTTAAAGTAACTTAAATACTGAATCTATGAAAATTTTGAGGGAAACTAGGATTAGATACCCTATTATTCTTTAAAGTAAATAGAAAATTTCTACCAGAGTACTACGAATAAATAAAATTTAAAACTCAAAGGGCTTGGCGGTGCTTTAGACCACTTAGGGGAACCTGTCTCGTAATCGACAGTCCACGTTAAACCTTACCTTAGTTTGCTTTCAGTATGTATACCGTCGTCGGCAGGTAACTTTTAAGAAAATAAAAAGTTAGCAATATAAATGAAGTATATTATGACGTCAGATCAAGGTGCAGCTAATACAAAGGAGAGGATGGGTTACAATTAATATTTATAATTACGGATATTATAATTGAAAATCTATTTGAAGGAGGACTTAAAAGTAAATGTTTTTATAAAAATATATTGAATTTGGCTCTGAAGCGTGCACACATCGCCCGTCGCTCTCGTTGAAAAATGAGATAAGTCGTAACATAGTAGGGGTAACGGAAGTTGTTCCTAAATGAAAAATATAGTATAAATAATACATTTCACTTACACTGAAAATATGCTATGAATATTAGCTGTTTTTAAAATAAATTAAATATAACTGATTTCTAATTCCTTATAAACTTTAAAAACATTATTATGTTGAGTAAAGGAGATTAAAATTTAACAATTAGTTGTTTTTATTTAAGTACCGTTAGGGAAATTCATATTAATTACTTTTAAGCAAAGGTTAATACTTGTACCTTTTGTATCATGGCTTAGCTAGAATTAAATTTTAAATAAAATTTCTAGAAAATTAGTGAGCTACTTTATTTTCTCATCTTAGTGAGTAAATAGTGAATGTTGCATAATTCTTTAAAAAAACTAAAGTAGAAATGATATTTTTTTCGCACTAATTGATAGCTAGTTTTTTCTTAAATGTATAGAAGTACTTCTAATTTTAACTATAAAATAAAATCAACTAAATTTATTTTATATATAAATTAGGTTAGATCTTTGAGGATTAGCTCGAAGATAATAAAACTAAAATATAAATCTTATTTTAAATTTAAGCTTGAAAATAGCTTTAATTGAGAGTTTGTTATAATTCATTAATTTTAATTAAGATATAATTAATTTATTTTACTGTAAGAAAAAAATTTTAAAAATCCATAAGTAAAATATATTAATGCTAAGATGAGTATTTTTAATATATTAATTTCTAAATAATAAAATTAGAAAACTTTAAATTCATAATATAAATAAATCTTGAAAAGGAACTCGGCAAATTAAATTGCTTTGCCTGTTTATCAAAAACATGGCTCTATGAAACTATAAATATATAGAGTCGGACCTGCCCAGTGAATTTTTTTAACGGCCGCGGTACTCTGACCGTGCAAAGGTAGCATAATCATTTGCCCTATAATTGAGGGCTAGTATGAATGGTTTGACATAAGCAATACTGTCTCTTTAAGATTTTCTAGAATTTGATTTATAGGTGAAGAAGCCTATATAAAATTGATAGACAAGAAGACCCTATCGAGCTTTAAATAAATATACAGGAATACTATAGTTACTATAACATATAAAACTATATAATATTTTGGTTGGGGCGACTGAGGAACAAATAAAGCTTCTTTAAATACTAAAACTTACAAGTAAGGATCCAATATTACTGATCAAAGGAATTAGTTACCGTAGGGATAACAGCATAATCTTTTTTGAGAGCCCATATCGAAAAGAAGGTTTGTGACCTCGATGTTGGACTAAAACTTCCTAAAGATGCAGAAGTCTTTAAGGGTTGGTCTGTTCGACCATTAAAGTTTTACATGATCTGAGTTCAGACCGGCGTGAGCCAGGTCAGTTTCTATCTTCAATTCTATTTTTAACCTTAGTACGAAAGGACCAGTTTAAAATAAAAATTATTAATAATGATAAAATATAATCACAAAATAAATAGTCAAATTAGCAAAGTTAATGCAATTGACTTAGGATCAGTAGACATAGGTGAAATTCCTTTATTTGACAAATTTATAAAGGTGGCAGAGTAAGTGCATTAGATTTAAGCTCTAAATATGAGGATGAAATTTCCTTTCTTTATAATGTATCTTTCTATTATTTCATCTTTATTCTCTTATATTTGTATTTTATTAGCGGTCGCTTTTTTTACTCTTTTAGAGCGAAAAGGATTAAGATATATTCAAATTCGTAAAGGGCCTAATAAAGTAGGATTAGCTGGGCTGCCTCAGCCTATTGCTGATGCTGCAAAACTATTAACTAAAGAAATCGCAAAACCAACAATAGCAAATTATTCCCCATATTTTATTGCTCCTATTTTTAGTTTTATTTTAGCTCTACTTCTCTGACAATTATACCCGAGCATATATTCTGTAGGTTATTTTAAATGAGGAGTTCTTTTTTTTCTCTGTGTATCAGCTCTTAACGTATATGGAACTCTCTTAGCAGGTTGAGCCTCAAACTCTAAATATGCTTTATTAGGTAGTCTCCGAGCTATTGCTCAAACAATTTCTTACGAAGTTAGAATAGCCTTAATTTTACTTTTTCCTTTATTTATTATCGGAAGTTTTGATTTTATTGAAATTAAAGAAGCTCAAACTTGAGTTTGATTATCTTTTTTAATATTTCCTGTTTCTTTTATTTGATTTGTTACTTGTATTGCAGAAACTAACCGAGCACCTTTCGATTTTGCTGAAGGGGAATCAGAATTAGTATCAGGATTCAATATTGAATATGGAGCAGCAGGATTTGCTCTTATTTTTTTAGCTGAATACGCTAACATTTTAGTAATAAGTTTATTTTCTGCTCTTTTATTTTTTGGGGCTGAAAATATATTCTTTTTTTCTAACGATATTATTTTTATGGTAAAAGTTTTATTTTTTGCCTTTGTTTTTATTTGAGTTCGCGGAAGTTACCCTCGATTTCGTTACGATTTGTTAATAAGACTAACCTGAAAAGGATTTCTTCCAGCCGCTTTATCAATACTATTAATAGTTTTAGTATTTTCATATATATCTTATTTTTACGGGATCATAGTTTAATTAAAATATTAGCATTGGGAGCTAATGATTAGGTATATAATCCTATGTCCTGAAATGACAACTATAGTAATACTTTCTATTACAACTTCTATATTAATACTTCTTCCTTTAATAGCTCAACCGTTGAGACTTGGTTTAGTTATTATACTTTCAACTTTAATAATATGTTGTTTAAGAGCCCTTATGTTATCCTCATGATATGGGTATATTTTATTTTTAATTTATGTCGGTGGACTTTTAGTTATATTTGCCTATGTGGCTGCTTTATCTCCAAATGTATTATTCAGAGGAGGATATTCTATTATATTTTTTTTCTCTTTAATCCCTATTTTCTGTTATATATATTATATTCAAATATTTACTGATTTAAGTTCAATCATAGATTTAAATTCATTTAGAAGAAATTTAAGTCTTAAAACTTATGGTATAGAATTAGTTTCAGCAGATATAATTTCTGTTTTAATTGGGTTAGGTTTAATTTTATTAATCAATTTAGTAGTAGTAGTAAAAATTTGCTATTATCAACACGCTTCTTTACGACCTTTCAAGCACAGATTTTAATATTTAAATTTACATGCGAAGTCCAATTCGAAAAACACATCCAATCTTAAAAATAGTTAATGGAGCTATTGTTGACTTACCTGCTCCTTCAAATTTATCTATTTGATGAAATTTCGGTTCTTTACTAGGTTTATGTTTAGGTATTCAAATTTTGACCGGATTATTTCTCGCTATACATTACACAGCTCATGTAGATCTTGCTTTCAGTTCTGTGGTCCATATTACTCGAGATGTAAGTTATGGTTGACTTTTACGAGCACTTCATGCTAATGGAGCATCCTGGTTCTTTATCTGTATTTATTTTCATATTGGACGAGGATTATATTATGGATCTTTTGTTAATCAACACACTTGAAATATTGGAGTAATTTTACTTTTCCTCACAATAGGAACAGCATTTTTAGGATATGTTTTACCATGAGGACAAATATCTTTCTGAGGGGCCACTGTAATTACAAACCTTCTTTCAGCTGTTCCATACGTAGGAAAAATATTAGTAGAATGGGTATGAGGTGGCTTTGCTGTCGATAATGCTACCTTAACTCGCTTTTTTACTCTTCATTTTTTAATACCTTTTGCTATTGCTGGTCTTACTGTACTCCATTTATTATTTTTACATGAAACAGGATCTAATAACCCATTAGGTCTAAATAGAGATGGTGAAAAAGTCCCATTTCATTCTTATTATAGATTTAAAGATCTTGTTGGCTTTGTTGTTCTTTTATTCTTTCTCTCTTTAATTGTTCTTTTTTCACCTCAATTGCTCACAGACCCTGAAAATTTTATCCCAGCAAACCCTTTAGTTACCCCTGTTCATATTCAACCAGAATGATATTTTCTATTTGCTTATGCTATTCTACGATCAATTCCAAATAAACTTGGAGGTGTTTTAGGTTTAGTAGGATCTATTCTAATTTTATTTACAATCCCTATAACTAATTGAGCTAAATTTCGATCCCTTGCATTTTATCCTATTAATCAAATTTTATTCTGATCTTTCATTGGTATTTTTTTAATTTTAACTTGGATTGGAAGATGTCCTGTAGAAGCTCCCTACGAGCAAATTGGTCAAGTATTCACAGTTCTCTATTTCTTATATTTTATTATAAACCCAATTATTCAAATTATATGAGATAATATTTTAGATTATTAAGACTTTTAGAAAAGTTATTTCCCGGGGACAATTTGTCTTGAAAACAAATTTAAAGTGTTCGACTCACTTAATGACTTAAATTAAGCAATAAGGAAATATAAATCCATTTTTGGCTTACAAGACCAATATTTTTATTTTAAATTATTATTGCTTTAAGCTATGAGAACATTTTATATAAGATTAATTAGTACACTTGGATTTTTAACAGCCTTATTAGCTCTTTCATTGCAATATAAACATTTACTAAGGGTTCTATTAAGATTAGAAGCGGCAACTATAAGGCTTTTTATTATACTTTTTTGTTTATCAAATAATTTAGCTTATAGAGGCCAAGCAGCCTTAATTTTAATTACCTTAGGTGCGTGCGAAGCAAGTTTAGGTTTAGCTATTTTAGTAACAGTAATTCGTTCTCAAGGTAATGATTACGTTAGTAGATTTTCAAGTCAAAAATGTTAGGAATTGTTTTATCCTCATTTTCAATTATATTGATTCCTTCTTATAAACTAAGATGGTATTCAAAAATGTGAAGTTTATCTTTAATTAGACTGATTTCTTTTTTACACTTATTTAGATCTAATTATTCATATAATATAGACAATCTATTCCTAGCAGAAGATTCAATATCTACTATCCTAATTACATTAACTATTTGAATTTCCATAGTAATAATCTTGGCTAGACAAAACAGCGTAAAAATTTCTAAAAATAATGAAATAAAATTTATTTCTTTAGTTTTGCTATTGAATTTTATTTTATTAGTAGCTTTTTATATAAATAGGGTCATATTATTTTATTTCTTTTTTGAAGCATCTCTTATTCCTACATTACTTCTTATTTTAGGATGAGGTTATCAACCAGAACGATTACAAGCCGGAATATATATAATAATTTATACTGTAGCAGGATCATTACCTTTGTTATTGATAATTTTATGAAATATTTCAAAAACATCATTAAGCACTATATTAATAAGCTCTAGACTACGGCTAGAACCTAGTATATTAAGTTCAGAATGAACTAGGAACTTAATCATTATATTAGTATTGACTGCTTTTTTGGTTAAATTACCTATATTTACAGTTCATCTTTGATTACCTAAAGCTCATGTAGAAGCTCCGGTTGCTGGTTCTATGGTTTTGGCAGCTATTTTATTAAAGTTAGGGGGGTATGGAATCTTGCGAATATATCAATATTTTAATTTTTTTGAATTAAATATGTCTATTATTATTTTTTCTTTAGCCTTATGAGGAGGAGTTTTAACCAGGATTGTTTGTTTTCGACAAATTGATTTAAAGTCATTAATTGCGTATTCCTCAGTAGGTCATATATCTTTAATATTAGCCGGAGCCTTCTCCAACACAAGATGAGGATGAGGAGGAGCCCTAGTTTTAATGGTTTCCCATGGATTCTGTTCATCAGCTTTATTTGCTTTGGCAAACTATACGTACGAGAAAACTCATACTCGTAGTTTATTTTTAAGTAAAGGTATATTAATATTAATACCTATTTTGTCTTTATGATGATTTTTCTTTAGTATTATTAATATAGCCGCACCTCCTAGTATTAATTTATTAGGTGAAATTATAATTTTTCCTGCTGTAATTTTTAGTTCCTCACATTATATTCTATCATTAGGACTTATGAGTTTCCTAGCAGCCTTATATAGTATATATTTGTTTACTTGTAGACAGCATGGAGGCAATCCTAAATTTATTAATCCTTTTAGAACCTTTAAATCTTCTGGCTATACATTATTACTATTACATTGAATCCCCGCAAATCTATTAATTTTAAAAAGAGATCTAGTATTTATATGGTTATAAGTTTAAAGCTAAATTAGTTTATAAAAATACCAGTCTGTGGACCTGGAGATAAGAGATATTTCTTATTTAGCCATGGTTACAAAATTAAAATCTTCTTCAATTAGAGCTATTTTTCTACTTCTTTATAGATTTACTATCTTTCCAGTAACTATAACATTTATTATAAAAGAATATGTTATTATATTTGAGTGAACAATTGTTCAACTAAGATCTTGCGCCCCAAGATTTATTTTAATTTTAGATCCAGTAAGACTTAGATTTAGTAACACAGTATGTTTGATTTCTGGTTGCGTTATACTATTCTCATCAAGTTATATATCTCATGATCCTTTCCTCAAACGATTTACATGATTAGTTATGCTTTTTGTATTATCTATAAATATACTAGTATTTATTCCAAGATTACCCGCATTACTACTTGGATGAGATGGGCTTGGAATTGTATCTTTTGCCTTAGTAATTTACTATCAAAACATGAAATCATTAGGTGCTGGGATATTAACTGTATTAGCTAATCGAATTGGAGATGTGATAATTTTAATTAGTATTGGTTTATTAGTACTTCAAGGACATTGAAATATTATATTAATATGAGATTTCCATCTTTCTTTTTGAGCAGGGTTAACAATTGTAATCGCAGCAATAACTAAGAGTGCTCAAATTCCATTTTCCAGATGATTACCTGCTGCAATAGCAGCACCTACCCCAGTTTCTGCATTAGTTCACTCCTCAACTCTAGTAACTGCCGGAGTGTTCTTGATCATTCGATTTTTCCCATTCTTATCAACTTCTAAGTCATTTATAACTGGATTATTTTTTATTTCAGTTCTAACTTTACTAATAGCAGGAATCGGAGCTAATTATGAAAATGACCTTAAAAAAGTCATTGCTCTTTCCACTTTAAGACAACTCGGTGTTATAATAATAAGATTAGGTATAAATATACCAAACCTCGCTCTCTTTCACTTGTACACTCATGCTTTATTCAAAGCATTGTTATTTTTATGTGCTGGGACTATTATTCACAATAGTCTTAATAATCAAGATATTCGCTCAATAGGAATAATTTATTCGCAAGCACCTCTTACCGTAGCTTGTATAAATATTGCAAACCTATCTTTATGTGGCGCACCTTTTATAAGAGGATTTTATTCTAAAGATTTAATTTTAGAACTAGCATTATTTAACCCTACGAATTCTTTAATAGTAATTCTGATCTTTTTAGCTACAGGAATAACGGCTGCTTACTCTTTACGTCTTTCTTTATGCTCTTTATGAGGAAGTAAAAAGGCTAGACCTATACATTCTAAACAAGAAAAGGATCCTTACATCAACTGAGCTACAACTATCTTAGCTACTGCTGCTATTGTAGCTGGATTTTTTCTTCAAACTATTTTTTTAGAATTTAGTCCAATTCCATTTATCTTACCATTCTACCACAAAATATTAACTATTTTCGTAATTATTATAGGAATTTTTCTAGCTGGAGTAATCTGAAAATCAGATAGAAATCTTAAAATTTTAAATAAATTTGAGTTTTTCTGTACTACAATATGGTTTTTAGCTCCTATCTCTGCTCAACCTTTATCTAAAATATCAATAATTCTCGGAACTAAATTAATAAAATCTGTAGATCAAGGATGATTAGAGATTTTAGGAGGTCAAGGAAGAATTATAACATTAAGAAGCCTAGCTCAAAAAAATCAAAGCATTCAAGTAAAATCTTTCAATTTTTTTATTTCTATGATATTATTTTTATCTTTAATATTAATTGTATCTTTACCTTATATTCCTTTGTAATTAATTTTCTCTAAGCTTTGGTAGCTTATAAATTAGAGCATAGCACTGAAGATGCTAGGGAAGCGATTCACGCTCCGAAGCAAATTTTGTAGTAAGCTAATGTTTATTTTTTTACTGTGCATTTATAGGTTAAAAAAATAAGGGCTTCGATAGAGGTTTATGCACAGAAGGTAAAAATTAACGTAATTAGACCCATTAACCAATAAAAATGCGGTGGTTTTAAAGTATTCATATAAATAATGGTTTATGGGACGAAATCCATTCCATTTAGTAGAATTTAGCCCATGGCCTTTAACAGGATCTATGGGTGCTCTTTTTCTAACTTCTGGTTTAGCTGGTTGATTTCATGGATATTCTTATCTTACAATGCTGTTAGGGTTAGTTTTAATTTCTGTAACTATAATTCAATGGTGACGAGATGTAATTCGGGAATCTACTTTCCAAGGTTATCACACAATTCAAGTTTCTAAGGGATTACGGTGAGGTATAATTTTATTTATTGCTTCAGAAGTATGTTTCTTCTTTGCTTTTTTTTGGGCTTACTTTCACAGAAGCTTAGCTCCTAGACCTGAATTAGGTTCATGTTGACCTCCTGCAGGAATTGTTCCTTTAAATCCTTTCGAGGTTCCTCTTCTGAATACTGGGGTCTTATTAGCTTCTGGTGTTACTGTAACATGAGCTCACCACAGCTTAATAGAAGGGGACAACCCAGGTGGACTTCAAGGTTTATTAGCCACTGTAATTTTAGGAGCTTATTTTACTTTTCTTCAAGGAGGGGAGTATTATGAAGCTTCTTTTACAATTGCAGATGGAGCATATGGGTCTACTTTTTTTGTAGCTACTGGATTTCATGGTTTACATGTTTTAATTGGTAGAACTTTTTTACTTGTTTGTTTAGCTCGTGTCTGGCTTCAACATTTTTCTACAGGGCATCATTTTGGTTTTGAAGCAGCTGCTTGATATTGACATTTTGTTGATGTTGTTTGATTATTTTTATACCTTTCTATTTACTGATGAGGTTGTTAAAATAAATAATATTTTCTAAAAAGTGTAAATTGACAAAATTCTTAGATGACCGAGTTTAAGTGTTAGACTTTTAATCTAAAAACGGCATAATATAAAATGCCTCTAAGAGCTAATGATTGATTTAAATTTTATTAGACTTAATACTTTAAATTAAAAGATCTGATTTGCATTCAGAAAATAGATTTTATTAATCTTTAGGTCATAATGCAAGAAGCGAGAAATTTGCATGCGGTTTCGGCCCGCAAGTTGGGGGTGAAAGTCCCTTCTTGTATTTTAAATATGTGGTTATTTATTAATATAAATGAAAGCCAAAGATGCGGCGCCTAGCTGTTAATTAGGAGAATGTAGATATACTACTCATTTAGAAACAAAAGCAAAGAAATTAGTACTACGCCGGATGAACGGAAATCATTGATGTTGATTATTATGGGATTAATAATATCTCTGGTGCTAAATGTTAAGAAGAGTATTAAGAAGTTTGTTAGCTATAATTATTTCAGTTGTTGTGATAGGGCTAGGGTGAGTTTTAACAAAACGGGCAATTAGGGATCGAGAAAAAAGATCTCCTTTCGAGTGTGGTTTTGATCCAATTAAATCGGCTCGTCTTCCTTTTTCTTTACGATTTTTCCTTTTAGCTATTATTTTTCTTATTTTTGACGTTGAGATTGTTTTACTATTTCCAGTTTTGACTATAATAATAAATGGATTTAGATCTTATTTAGTTATTGGTTCTTTTATTTTCCTAGTTATTTTAATTGTGGGGCTATTCCATGAGTGAAATGAAGGCTCTTTAGATTGAGCTCAATAGAAAAAACTTGGAGTAAAACAGGGCTGCTAACTTTGTTTTGGGTAATTCGATTTTATCCTTTTTCTTATGTTTTCAGGACTTCCTTTTAGATATATATTTGTTTTTACCATAGTAAGTGGAACTTTATTTTCTATTTCTTCTTCTCATTGACTAGGTATTTGAGCTGGTCTTGAAATCAATTTAATTGGATTCTTACCATTATTAGTATATCAGAAGAAAATAACAGAAAGTGAATCAGCTGTTAAATATTTTGTAGTACAAGCATTAGGTTCTAGTTTTTTAATATTTGGAAGATTGCTTTCATATTCTCTTAGATTTTCATGAGATATTAATTTATCTAATGAATTTTACATTATAAGCATTCTTATTATCATATGTGGTTTATGTATTAAAATAGGGTTGTTTCCTTTTCATTTTTGACTTCCTAGGGTAATGGCTGGGTTACCGTGAATTTCATGTTTATTGTTAGCTACTTGACAGAAATTTGCTCCTATTTTTTTAGTAGGCTCATTAATAGAAGTTAATTTTATTTATTGAATTTGTTTACCTATTTGTTTTATGTGTGCAGGATCGAGCTTGATCGGAGGAATTGGAGGTCTTAATCAAACTCAAATTCGTAGATTGCTAGCATATTCGTCCATTGGACATTTAGGCTGAATTGTATTTTCTTTAATATATAGAGATTGAGTTATAAAGACATATTTATTAATCTATATTATTATTTCTATCGGTGTTTTTACAAGTTTATGAAAATCTAATTTACCTGAAATAAAAAGGTTGATTAAAATTAGAAATAAAAATGAAGGAGAAATGAGTGTAATATTAATATTACTTTCTTTAGGAGGATTACCTCCTCTATTAGGATTTATCTCTAAATGGTTAGTAATTTCATTTGTAATAAATGCAAATTTATGAGGTGTTATAGTTTTCCTTATCTTAGGTTCTTTGATCAGTCTTTTTTATTATTTAAGGTTATTTTTTTCTATAACCTTGAATAAAATAAAAAAAAGCTTAGTAATTTATAATTCTCAAAATCCTTTAGATAAAATTGAAATTTTAATTATTCTTATTAATTTAGTTGGAGGGGTAATTTTAATTTCCAGGGGTATTATAGAGGGATTTTA